TATTGGGTTTATACCAATGAGCAAAAAAAGTACAACTTGAACAATGAATTAATAAGTCGAACAAAAGCTCTAGAAAAAGAAAAGGGATTTCTTGCTCTAGATATGCTCGAAAAAAGGACCAGATTATGCAATGATGAAAACGAACAAAAATACTTGCCCAAAACGTATGACCCCTTTTTGAGGGGACCATATCGTGGAACAATAAAAAAATTCTATTCACATATGATCATGAATGATTTAATCACTTCTACAGATACGGAGGATTCCATAGAAATCAATTGGATAAATAAGATTTATGGGCTACTTCCTAATAATTCTAATTATTCCAGAAAATTTGAACATCAAAAGAATCCGCCTGATAAGGAATCATTACTGAATTATATTGGTAATTCCTTAACCTCAATCAAAGAATTTCCTTTTGAGCCTGCACCCATTTTGCATTTTAAAAAATATTCTTTATTGAGAGAGCAAACAAGAATTGATTTAGAAAATCAAACAAAAGCTTTAAAATGGGTATTCGATGTAATTACAACTGATCCAAACGATCAAACAATAATTAGAAATAAATCTATTGGAATAGAAGAAATCTGTAAAAGGGTTCCCCGGTGGTCATACAAATTAACTGATGATTTGGAAGGACAGGAGGAAGAAAATGAGGAAGAATCTAAGGAAGATCATGAAATTCGTTCAAGAAAAGCCAAACGCGTAGTAATTTATACTGATAACAATCAGAATACCAACCCTATTACAACTACAAATAATACTAATAATAGTGATCAAGCAGAAGAGGTGGCTTTGATACGTTACTCGCAACAATCGGATTTTCGTCGGGATATAATCAAAGGATCCATGCGTGCTCAAAGACGTAAAACGGTTATTTGGGAAATGTTTCAAGCAAATGTTCATTCTCCGCTTTTTTTGGATCGAATAGACAAAACATTTTTTTTTTCTTCTTTTTATATCTCTGAAATGATGAATCTCATTTTTAGGAATTCGTTGGGGAGAGAACCAGAATTGAAAATTTCACATTTTGATTTTGAGGAGGAAGAGACAAGGGAAAAAGAAAAAAAAAACGAAGAAAAAAAAGAGGAAAATGAACGTATAGTAATATCAGAAACTTGGGATAGCATTATATTTGCTCAAGCAATAAGAGGTTTGATGTTAGTAACCCAATCTTTTCTTAGAAAATACATTGTATTGCCTTCATTGATAATTGCTAAAAATATTGGCCGTATGTTATTATTCCAATTCCCCGAATGGTATGAGGATTTGAAGGAGTGGAATAGAGAAATGCATGTTAAATGCACTTATAATGGTGTTCAATTATCAGAAACAGAATTTCCCAAAGATTGGTTAACAGACGGTATTCAGATAAAGATTCTATTTCCTTTCTGTTTGAAACCTTGGCGAAGATCTAAAATACGATCTCATCCTAGGGATCAAATAAAAAAAAAAGGAAAAAAAGACAATTTTTGTTTTTTAACAGTTTGGGGAATGGAAGCGGAATTCCCTTTTGGGAATCCCCGAAAACGACCTTCCTTTTTTGAACCCATTTATAAAGAACTCCAAAAAAAAGTTAGAAAAGTTAAAAAGGATTTATTTCTACTTCTAAAAGTTTCAAAAGAAAAAACAAGATGGATCATTAAAATACTTCTAGTTCTAAAACGAATAATGAAGGAAATTCAAAAAGTAAACCCAATATTCTTATTTGAATTGAGCAGGGTGAAAGTATATGAAACGGCTGAAAATGGAAAAGATTCCGAAATAAATAATAAGATTATTCACAAATCAACCATTCAAATCCAATCCATGAATTGGACAAATTATTCACTCATAGAAAAAAAGATGAAAGATCTTTCTGATAGAACAATCACAATCAGGAATCAAATAGAACGAATCACAAAAGACAAGAAAAAAATAATTCTAACTTGTGATGATAAAAGATCGAAATCACAGAAACATATTTGGCAGATATTCCAAAGAATAAATATACGATTAATACGTAAATCACATTATTTTATGAAATCTCTGATTGAAAATATATATATAGATATCTTGCTATCTATGATTACCATTAACAGGATCTATTTCCAACTTTTCTTTGAATCAACAAAAAAAATAATCAATAAATCCATTTACAACGATCAAACAAATCAGGAAGGAATTGATGAAAGAGATCAAAATACAATGAACTTTTTTTCCACTATAAAAAAGTCCTTTTCGAATACTAATATTAGTAATAGTACAAAAATGTATTATGACTTATCCTCCTTGTCCCAAGCATATGTATTTTACAAATTATCACAAACCCAATTACTTAACAAGTATCAATTGAAATCTCTACTTCAATATCAGGGGACTTACCCTTTTATTAAGGATAAAATCAAGAATTATTGTATGACACGAGGAATATTTGATTACAATTCAAGACATAAGAAAATTCATAAGTCTGGACTGATTGAATGGAAAAACTGGTTAAAGGGGCATTATCAATACAATTTATCTCAAACCAAATGGTCGCGGTTAGTACCACAAAAATGGCGAAATAGAATCAATCAACGTTATAGGATTCAAAATAAGGACTCAATTAAAGCGGATTCATATAAAAAAGAAAAAAACCAATTAATTCATTACGTGAAACAAAATTACTATGCAGCGGATTCATTGACAAATCAAAAAGAAAAATGGAAAAAACACTACAGATATGATCTTTTATCACATAAATATATGAACTATGGGGATAAGGAGGATTCTTATATTTATGGGTCAAGATTACAAGTAAATGGGGTTCACAAAATTCCATATAATTTCAATAAACCAAAATCCGAATCATTTTATGTATTGGTAAGTACAGCTATTAGTGATTATCTAGAAGAAGGATATATTATTGATACGCATAAAAATCTAGATAGAAAATATTTTGATTGTCAAATTCTCCACTTTTGTCTTAGAAAAAATATCGATATTGAGACCTGGACCAATACACATATCGGTACCAAAATTGATAAAAATACTAAGACTGAAAAAAAAATCAACAACAAATTGAAAAAAAAAGATATTTTTTCTCTTATGATTCATCAAGAAATCAACCCATCCAATCAAAAAAGTATTTTTTTAAATTGGATGGGAATGAATCAAGAAAGAGTTTATCATACCATATCAAATCTAGAATCTTGGTTCTTCCCAGAATTTGTCTTACTTTTTGATGCATATAAGATTAAACCATGGATTATACCAATCAAATTACTTCTTTTTGACTTTTATTTTTATAAAAATAAAAGTCAAAATAAAAACATCAATATAAATGGAAAAAAAAATCTTCAGATGATATCTCATCAAAAAAAATATCTTAAATTAGAAAATTCCAACCAACAAAAAAATGAACAACAGGACCAAGTAAATCTTGTATCAGATCTACGAAAAAAAAAAAAAGATATTGAAGAGAATTATGCGAGATCAGACATTACCATTAAAAAAGGTAAGAAGAAAAAACAATCCAAGAAAAACAAGGAAGCAGAACTAGATTTCTTCCTGAAAAAATATTTCCTTTTTCAATTAAGATGGGATGACTCCTTGAACCAAAGAATGATCAATAATATCAAGGTATATTGTCTCTTACTTAGACTGATAAATCCAAAAGAAATTGCTATATCCTCAATTCAAAGAGGAGAGATACATCTGGATGTAATGCTAATTCAGAAAGATCTAGCTCTTACAGAATTGATAAAAAAGGGAACATTAATTATCGAACCAATTCGTCTATCTATAAAAAGGGATGGAAAATTGATTATATATCAAACTATAAGTATTTCATTGGTCGAGAACAATAAACACCAAACTAATAGAAAATGCATAAAAAAAAGATATATTGATAAGAGGAATTTGGATAAACCCATTGTACGATATGGGAATATGCTTGTGAATGGGGACACAAATTATTATGATTTCCTTGTTCCCGAAAATATTCTATCTCCTAGACGTCGCAGAGAATTGAGAATGTTAATTTGTTTCAATTCCCATAATTGGAATGTTACGGATAGAAATATAAATCCATTATTTTGCAATGAAAATAACAAAAGAAACTCTGAAAAATTTTTGGATGAGGACAAGCATCTTAATACGGATACAAATAAATTCATTAAATGCAAATTTGTTCTTTGGCCCAATTACCGATTAGAAGATTTAGCTTGTATGAATCGCTATTGGTTTGATACCAATAATGGCAGTCGTTTCAGTATGTCAAGGATACATATGTATCCACGATTTAGAATTATTTAATTTAATAGTATATTTCCTATATCATATATATATCTATATTCCGTGACATTTTCGGTATATGAAAGCCGAAAGGTGTATGCATATGCTATGTTATATTTTGGTAAATGATACAGATTGAATGGTGTATCCATTCAATTGGATATAGGAATAAATAAATTAGGGGAATCCTTTTAGATAGAAAAAAATTATTTTCTTTCGTTAATGCGGAAACATATTATCCCTTTCTATCCAAATCAAATTTTCAATTTGATTTGGATAAAATAAAGAAGTAGTATATGAATAAATCCAAATTTTTGTGTGTACTAGATGTGTGTACTAGATTAAAATAACCGGCATAATTCTTTTTTTTTTTTTATTATTTTTCCTGATCGGAAAAATCCATGAAAAAGAAAGAAAAAGGGTAGAAAAATCTTTTATGGTCAAAAATTCATTCATTTCCATTATTTCACAAGAAGAAAAAGAAGAAAACAAGGGTTCTGTTGAATTTCAAGTATTCAGTTTCACCAATAAGATACGGAGACTTACTTCACATTTGGAATTGCACAAAAAAGATTTTTTATCACAAAGAGGTCTACGAAAAATTCTAGGAAAACGTCAACGGTTGCTGGCTTATTTGTCAAAGAAAAATAGAGTACGTTATAAGAAATTAATTGGTCTGTTGGATATTCGAGAGCCAAAAACTCGTTAATTTAATCGTTTGAATTTTTTTTAGTAGTATTCAATTTTTCGTTTTGATGAGTCTCGTTTTGAGGAATTCATGGAATAATGAATTAAGGAAGAAAAGATATGACAGTACCGGTTACAAGAAAAGATCTCATGATAGTCAATATGGGGCCTCACCACCCATCAATGCATGGTGTTCTCCGACTAATCGTTACTCTCGATGGTGAAGATGTTATTGACTGTGAGCCCATATTGGGCTATTTACACAGAGGAATGGAAAAGATAGCGGAAAATCGAACAATTATACAATATCTACCTTATGTAACACGATGGGATTATTTAGCTACTATGTTCACAGAAGCAATAACCGTAAATGCGCCAGAACAATTGGAAAATGTTCAAGTACCTCAAAGAGCGAGCTATATCAGAGTAATTATGCTGGAATTGAGCCGTATAGCTTCTCATTTGTTATGGCTTGGACCTTTTATGGCGGATATCGGTGCACAGACTCCCTTTTTCTATATTTTCAGAGAAAGGGAATTGATATATGATCTATTCGAAGCCGCCACAGGTATGCGAATGATGCATAATTATTTCCGTATTGGAGGAGTAGCTGCTGATCTACCTTATGGATGGATAGATAAATGTTTGGATTTCTGCGATTATTCTTTAACAGGAGTTGTTGAATATCAAAAACTTATTACGTGGAATCCCATTTTTTTGGAACGAGTTGAAGGAGTGGGCATTATTGGTGGAGAAGAAGCTGTAAATTGGGGTTTATCAGGACCGATGTTACGAGCTTCTGGAATCCAATGGGATCTTCGTAAAGTTGATCATTATGAGTGTTACAATGAATTCGATTGGGAAGTCCAATGGCAAAAAGAAGGAGATTCATTAGCTCGTTATTTAGTACGAATCGGTGAAATGAAGGAATCCATAAAAATTATTCAACAAGCTCTAGAAGGAATTCCTGGAGGACCTTATGAAAATTTAGAAGTACGACGCTTTGATAGAGCAAAGAATTCCGAATGGAATGATTTTGAATATAGATTTATTAGTAAAAAACCTTCACCCAATTTAGAATTGTCGAAACAAGAACTTTATGTGAGAGTGGAAGCCCCAAAAGGAGAATTGGGAATTTATTTGATAGGAGATAATAGTGTTTTCCCCTGGAGATGGAAAATTCGTCCACCTGGTTTTATCAATTTGCAAATTCTTCCTCAGCTAGTTAAAAGAATGAAATTGGCTGATATCATGACGATATTGGGTAGTATAGATATCATTATGGGAGAAGTTGATCGTTGAAATGATAATTGATACGGCAGAAGTACAAACTATCAATTCTTTTTATACATCGGAATTTTTAAAAGAAGTGTATGGACTAATATGGATTGTACCCATTTTGACCCTTATATTGGGAATAACAATGGGGGTACTAGTAATTGTGTGGTTAGAAAGAGAAATATCTGCAGCGATACAACAACGTATTGGGCCTGAATATGCTGGCCCGTTGGGAATTCTTCAAGCTATAGCGGATGGGACTAAACTACTTTTTAAAGAGGACCTCCTCCCATCTCGAGGAGATATTCGTTTGTTTAGTGTGGGACCGTCTATAGCGGTTATATCAATTCTACTAAGTTATTTAGTAATTCCTTTTGGGTATCGTCTTGTTTTAGCCGATCTCAGTATAGGTGTTTTTTTATGGATCGCCATTTCTAGTATTGCTCCTATTGGGCTTCTTATGTCAGGATATGGATCGAATAATAAATATTCCTTTTTAGGTGGTCTACGAGCTGCTGCTCAATCTATTAGTTATGAAATACCATTAACTCTATGTGTGTTATCAATATCTCTACGTGTGATTCGTTGGAATATGAACTTTGAACCTCTCTTCTAGAAATAAAAGAAAAAAGAAAGAGGTTCAATGTATTGAATAGATGTTTTCATTTTTTTTATTCAGCATTCGGGTTGATGAGTTAAACCAGATAGTTATATGAGTGAAACTAAACAGCTTCCAAATTTGTAGTAAGAAGAAACAATCTCATTCCCTATGTACAAGAATAAAGTTGAAGTAAAAATAAGCAGTGTAAACTGCTTACCCCAAGATTAAGATTTTTTGATTAGTCATCATATCTTGAAGCGGGCGCAAACAAAAGATCAACTGTATGGAGTTTCTACTACTGTCTCATATGTATTACTATACCGGGGATCAATCAAAAGTCAGTGGACGGTTAGGAACACCAAGGTACACAAAGGATTAGTAATGTAGATAATGTAAGGTATCAAAAAAGAGGTATTTCTTCATAAAACGAATCATAATAAGGACTTGAAATTGGTAGAAATGATCAAGTAGTACTTCCCTACGATTCCGATCTAGAGTATGCTCCTATTCACTGGTTAAAGAAATGACTATCAAGAACGAATTAATTCTTTATTTTATTTTTGAGTATCCTCCTCTGAGACAAAAGAACAGGAAAAAAGAAATGGAATGTAGTAATTGAATGAATAATAAAAAAAGGGGATCCTTATTTATTCTTTTCTCTATCCATATTCATACATATTGAATTCTTATCACGATTCATGAACTAATGACTAATTCTTTTTATTTTGTATTGATTGATATAAGGAGTATTTTATTGAAATATTAAGTTATTACCGAACAAAGAGAAATTTTTATTGTAAAGGATGAGATCAATTCGGAAGCACTTTTTTTCTTATTCTAGCAGACAGAATTCCATTGGTCTAATTTGGGACTTTCCGATGTATCTTTATTCTATCCATCCAAAGATGGTGATAATACCGAACCCATCCTTACATTTTTTTTGTGGCCATCGAGGAGCCGTATGAAGCTGAGGTCTCACGTACGGTTTTGAAATAGCGATGGGAACAGTGATGTTATTATCGACTATGATTATCTAACAGTTCAAGTACAGTTGATATAGTTGAAGCACAGTCAAAATATGGTTTTTGGGGGTGGAATCTGTGGCGTCAGCCTATAGGATTTATTGTTTTTCTAATTTCTTCTCTAGCCGAATGTGAGAGATTGCCCTTTGATTTACCAGAAGCAGAGGAGGAATTAGTAGCAGGTTATCAAACCGAGTATTCGGGTATCAAATACGGTTTATTTTATCTTGCTTCTTACCTAAATTTATTAGTTTCTTCATTATTTGTAACAGTTCTTTACTTAGGTGGGTGGAATTTACCTATTCCGTATATATCCATTTCTGAGCTTTTCGGAATAAAAAAAATCGCCAGCATTTTTGGAATGACAGTGGGTATCCTTATTACATTAACTAAAGCTTATTTGTTTCTCTTCATTTCTATCACAACAAGATGGACTTTACCTAGAATGAGAATGGACCAGTTATTAAATCTTGGATGGAAATTTCTTTTACCTATTTCTCTAGGTAATCTGTTATTAACAACTTCTTCCCAACTTCTTTCATTATAAATAAGAGAATACGATAACACTATTTTAGATTCATAATCTCTATCAAACAAGAGAAAGAAACGTCAAATTTTTCATGTATATCTACAATATGTTCCCTATGGTAATTGGGTCCATCAATTATGGTCAACAAACAATACGAGCTGCAAGGTACATTGGTCAAAGTTTCATAATTACCTTATCCCACACAAATCGTTTACCTGTAACTATTCAATATCCTTATGAAAAATCAATCACATCAGAGCGTTTCCGGGGTAGAATCCACTTTGAATTTGATAAATGTATTGCTTGTGAAGTATGTGTTCGTGTATGCCCGATAGATCTACCCGTTGTTGATTGGACATTTGAAAGAGATATTAAAAAGAAACAATTACTTAATTATAGTATAGATTTCGGGGTTTGTATATTTTGTGGTAACTGTGTCGAGTATTGTCCAACAAATTGTTTATCAATGACTGAAGAATATGAACTTTCTACTTATGATCGTCACGAATTGAATTATAATCAAATTGCTTTGGGTCGATTACCAATCTCAATAATTGGAGATTATACAATTCAAACAGTTATGAATTCGACTCAAATAAAAATAGACAAAGATAAACCCTTTGATTCAAGAACAATTACCGATTACTAAGATTTTGTTTTGATATAAAGGATCCAAGCTTTTTATTTTGGGTAGTCCATAACTACAAATAAAAACTAATGATTGTTGAGAATCACTCTTTGATTTAAACTAAAAATATATTTTTAGTGATGATTTCTAAATAGCAAATTTCAACTACTTTTTTCTTTTTTTTCTTAAGGTTGGCCCGATAATTTTATCTATATCTACATTAATCCATATTCAAATTCAATTATAAATGTATCATATACAATACAATATTATATACAAGAAAACAAAAATAGGGTAACCCCTTTTCCTTTCCTGGACCATTTATTTAGTAAAGTTAAAGTAAGGTCATGAAATAGTTAAAGTTATTTATTTTGTATTTTATACATAATGGATTTACCTGGACCAATACATGATATTCTTGTTGTATTTCTGGGGTCAATTCTTGTATTAGGGGGTCTGGGGGTAGTATTATTTACTAATCCAATTTATTCTGCCTTTTCATTGGGATTGGTTCTTGTTTGTATATCCTTATTCTATATTTCATCGAACTCCTATTTTGTAGCTGCCGCACAGCTCCTTATTTATGTGGGAGCCATAAATATCTTGATCATATTTGCTGTAATGTTCATGAATGGTTCAGAATATTACAATAATTCCTATTTTTGGACCATTGGAGATGGGATCACTTTGATGGTTTGTACAACTATTCTTTTTTCACTAATTACTACTATCCCAGATACGTCATGGTATGGAATTATTTGGACTGCAAGGTCAAACCAGATTATGGAGCAGGACCTAATAAATAACGTTCAACAAATTGGGATTCATTTATCAACAGATTTTTATCTTCCATTTGAACTCATTTCAATAATTCTTTTAGTTTCCTTGATAGGTGCAATTACTATGGCTCGACAATAAGCAATAAAAATACTTAACTTATAATGATTCCCAATTCTTAGAATTCTAACTAAATTATAAATAAATAAATATCAATTTTTAGTTGAATCTATCTACCGTCAATATCTTCTTTTGTTGTGTAATTGTTCTATTCTAATCAATTGAATCGGTTGAATTGTTGTTCATATTGAAATGAATCGAGATTGATAAGGAGTTAGTCAATGATGTTTGAGCATGTCCTTTTTTTGAGTGTTTATTTATTTTCTATCGGTATCTATGGATTGATCACAAGTCGAAACATGGTTAGAGCGCTTATGTGTCTTGAGCTTATACTAAATTCGGTTAATATAAATCTTGTAACATTTTCTGATATATTTGATAGTCGCCAATTAAAAGGAGACATTTTCTCAATCTTTGTTATAGCCATTGCAGCTGCTGAAGCAGCTATTGGACTTGCTATTGTTTCGTCGATCCATCGTAACAGAAAATCAACTCGTATTAATCAATCGAATTTGTTGAATAATTAGTGATAATCATCATAGATAATTTAAATAAAGACACATAAAAATATTTAATAGAATTGAAATACTATTTTTTATTGAATTTGAATGCAATTCCATTTTATTGAATTGCATTTTTATATTTATATTGAAATAATGATGACCGATTTGTTGGCCAATTAATTTTAATTCGCATGTGCAACTCGTATCATCATAATTGTTGAAACGAAAATCAAAGTATCTTGACCTTTTCTCATAAACAGATTGATTTAAGAAATATATTGATTGTTTTTAATAAACCACTGTTTCGTCTGGTGTCTACAATATTACAATATATAATATATGATTCATTTACTACTAATTTGATTTGACCAGATCGAAAATCTTTTATGTTCAAAACTGTACTTTATAGATCCAATGTCACATTCAGTAAAAATTTATGATACATGTATAGGGTGTACTCAATGTGTACGAGCTTGCCCCACAGATGTATTGGAAATGATACCTTGGGACGGATGTAAAGCCAAGCAAATAGCTTCCGCGCCAAGAACCGAGGACTGTGTAGGTTGTAAGAGATGTGAATCTGCCTGCCCAACAGATTTTTTGAGTGTCCGTGTTTATTTAGGGCCTGAAACAACTCGCAGCATGGCTCTATCTTATTGATACGTTACAAAAAACTCCACTTGAATCGTTTGTGATTCCTCTTTACCGACAAAAGCCCGTGCTCGACAAAATATATTATTTTGAGGACGGGCTTTTCTGGGCAAAATGTATCTAGTCTTTATCACGAGTTATTTTCCTTGGTTAACAATACTTGTTGTTTTACCGATATTCGCGGGTTCCTCGATTTTCTTTTTCCCTCATAGAGGGAATAAGATGTTTAGGTGGTATACTATATGTATATGCTTATTAGAACTCCTTCTAACGACTTATGCATTCTGTTATCATTTCCAATTGGATGATCCATTAATGCAATTGAAGGAAGATTCTAAATGGATAGATGTTTTTGATTTCCACTGGAGACTAGGAATCGATGGACTTTCCATAGGACCCATTTTACTGACAGGATTTATCACTACTTTAGCAACTTTAGCAGCTTGGCCAATTACTCGAAATTCGCGGTTGTTCTATTTCCTGATGCTAGCAATGTACAGCGGTCAAATAGGATTATTTTCCTCTCGAGACTTTTTACTTTTTTTCATCATGTGGGAGTTAGAATTAATTCCTGTTTACTTACTTTTATCCATGTGGGGGGGAAAGAAACGTCTCTACTCGGCTACAAAGTTTATTTTGTACACTGCAGGGGGTTCCATTTTTTTCTTAATAGGAGTTCTAGGTATGGGTTTATATGGTTCCAATGAACCAACATTAGATTTTGAAAGATTAATTAATCAATCATATCCTGTGGCATTGGAAATAATATTCTATTTTGGCTTCCTTATTGCTTATGCTGTCAAATTGCCGATTATACCCCTACATACATGGTTACCTGATACCCATGGAGAAGCACATTACAGTACATGTATGCTTTTAGCTGGAATCCTATTAAAAATGGGCGCATATGGATTGATTCGGATCAATATGGAATTACTACCCCACGCTCATTCTATATTTTCTCCTTGGTTGGTGATAATAGGAACAATGCAAATAATCTATGCAGCTTCAACTTCTCTTGGTCAACGTAATTTAAAAAAGAGAATAGCCTATTCCTCTGTATCTCACATGGGTTTCACAATTATAGGAATTGGTTCTATAACCGACATGGGACTCAATGGAGCTATTTTACAAATGCTCTCTCATGGATTTATTGGTGCTGCACTTTTTTTCTTGGCGGGAACGAGTTGTGATAGAACACGCCTTGTTTATCTCGAAGAAATGGGAGGGATATCTATCCCAATGCCAAAAACATTTACCATGTTCAGTAGCTTCTCAATGGCTTCTCTTGCATTGCCAGGAATGAGTGGTTTTGTTGCGGAATTTGTAGTATTTTTTGGACTAATTACTAGTACAAAATATCTTTTAATGTCAAAAATGCTAATTACTCTTGTAATGGCAATTGGAATGATATTAACTCCTATTTATTTATTATCTATGTTACGTCAGATGTTTTATGGATACAAGTTATTTAATATTCCAAACTCTAATTTTTGGGATTCTGGACTACGAGAACTATTTCTTTCAATCTGTATCTTTCTACCCGTAATAAGTATTGGTATTTATCCCGATTTTGTTCTCTCGTTATCAGTTGACAAGGTACACGCTATCTTATCCAATTATTATCATAGATAGTGTTTCATTAATGAAACGGAAGGAAAGTCTTATAATTCTTTGAATTTAATATTTTTAAAATCATTTGCTGTACTGTATAATGAAAAAAGAAATAAAATGAATAAGAATTGTAATTAGATACATCTCGAGTTTTTGAGAACCGTTTGAATCAAGGAATCATTCAAATTTAAATGGTTCTCAAAAACTCATAAAAACAAACTTTCGTTATATATGGGATGATGTTTTTATCTTATGTATTCTTCATGTAGTTTATTCAATTAGATGTTTATGTGAATGAACCATAACTATGTAGACCTATTCCTAATAGATTGATCCCAAAATAACATATCCAAATTATAATAAATCCTATAGAAGCTACAAGTGCCGAATTCGTACCTTTCCAATTTATATTTGTTCTAGTATGTAAATAAATCGCGAATATGGTCCAAGTAATAAATGCCCAAGTTTCCTTGGGGTCCCAATTCCAATAGGACCCCCATGCCTCATTAGCCCATACTGCTCCACAAAGAATACCTATGGTTAAAAAGGTAAACCCTAGACTAATGACACGATAACTCCAATAATCCAAACGCTCAGTTAATTGATATTTGTAATAATTTCGAAATGAAGGAAAAGAAGTGTTTTTAAAAACACTTCTTTTTTCATTCAAATATTCAATCTCACCAAAGAAAAATGACTTAATTAATAAATTATTGCTTTTACAAAAAATTTTGATGTTTTTTCGAAATGTAATGACTAGAAGAGCGACTGATAATAATGATCCGCATAAAAGAGCTGCATAGCTCAATAACATCATACTTACGTGCATCATTAACCACTGAGATTGTAGAGCAGGTACTAATATTGTGGATTGATGCATTTCAGTTGAAAGACCCGACATGGCAAAGCCTTGAGTAAAAATGGTACTTGGTGCAATTATTGTGCTTAAATCGTTTTTAAGGTTACGTATCTTGGGAATCATATGAATAATGAAGAAACTACACGAAAGGAAGATTAATGACTCGTATAAATTACTTAATGGAAAATGTCCCGAGGAAATCCAACGAGAAACTAATAATCCTGTTATAGAGAAAAAGGTAGCTATCATCCCTTTTTCTGATGAATCACGTAATCCTACAATTTTGTGGACTAATAAGGTCATCAAATGAATCATAATCACAATTGAAATGATCGAAAAAGAGATATGAGTTAATATATGTTCTAAAGTCGCAAATATCATAAAAGGGGTCCCATTACAGAATTGGAAATCGCGAATTGAATACATTTTAGGATCTATTGTATCTCTTTTAGAAGATGCCGCCACTCGGACTCGAACCGAGATGCTTTAGCACTGCTTCCTAAGAGCAGCGTGTCTACCGATTTCACCACGGCGGCTTACTTGAAATAATAATAGTCAATTCATGTTGAATCGTCGAGATTCAAGGATTCAATATAGTTTATGAAACATTAATTAGAATCAATGAATAAAGACTGGTTTGTGGTTTAAATATTTGAATCCTCAATAAAATACCTACCTAGGTAGTATTGTCGTGGGTTTTTTAACAATCAACTTTCATGTACTAGAAATTAAGTTTTCCCCAAACAGTTGGAACTCCATAGTTTTTTCTCGGTTGAGGTATAAAACTAAGAATTGTCTTTTTTTCTCTATTTTTTTATGATTTGTTTTTCATTTATCCGATTTCATGGATTCAAATGAAAAAGATTTATTTTATTTTTTTCATTGAAAAAAAATAAAATAACTAGGATTTCATATCTATCACAATTTCATCATTAAATACAAATAATTTGTTATTTTTCTAATGATTTCGATACCTTAGTATATTAAAATTAAAGTATTAATATTCTTTATTGCGCATATAATTTATAATTTAGAATACCATTTACAAAACCAATTAAGTTTTGGGATAGGCATATAACAAAAGAGTTTCAATCTCTATCACAATTGTACTTTTCACAATAGAAAAGTACAATTGCGATAGGGAAAAAAATAATACTTAGAACCCAATATACAAAAAACTCTTATTCTATATATCACAGCAGTGAGTTCTAAGTAATATTGAGAAATTCAATACAGAAAAATACATTAGTTAACATTCATCTTACAAAATTTGAGGTTCTTTAGGCTATATCAATTGAGATTATTCTAAGACTTTATTATTTGTTTGTCGCACAAAAAAACTTTTTGAATGCCCGGTGGAAATCGATTTCGCTAAAGAAAAAGTTTTTACTGCAACTAAATATCCTTTTTTCTTCCAAATATTTCTACGAATACGTTTTTTTGACATAGAAGTACGTTTTTTTGGAACTGCCAT